AATTAGTACAAGAAACGTCAAACGGATATTGATTTTTACTTATACTAATAACAAATATAATAAGAATCTTGAGCAAAAAAAGGAAGTAAAGTTGAGACGCTATTCGTACAAATCGGATTTTCGTCGAGAACTAATCAAAGGCTCCATGCGCGCACAAAGACGCAAAACCGTTACTTGGGAATTTTTTCAAGCAAATACCCATTCACCCCTTTTTTTGGACAGAATAAAGAAACTCTTTTATTTTTCTTTTGAGATTTCCGGACCGATCAACGGAATTTTTCGAATTTTTAGAAATTGGATGTGGAAACAAAAAGACCAAAAACAGTCTGATTATACAAACGAAATGAAAAAAAAAATTGATAAAAAAGAAGAATACAAAAGAAAAGAAAAAGGACGGATGAAAATAGCAGAAACCTGGGATAGCTTTTTCCTTTCTCAAGTAATAAGAGGGTTTCTATTATTAACTCAATCGATTCTTAGAAAATATATTATATTACCTTCATTGATAATAGCTAAAAATCTCGCTCGCATACTATTATTTGAATGGCCCGAGTGGTCCCAGGATTTAAATGATTGGAAAAAGGAAATGCATGTTAAATGCACCTATAATGGTATTCAATTATCCGAAACAGAATTTCCGTACAACTGGTTAACAGACGGTATTCAAATAAAGATCCTATTTCCTTTTTCCCTAAAATCCCGGCGCAGATCTAAGCTACAATCCCTTCATAAGGATTCATTGAAAAAAATAAAAGGACAAGAAAGTGATTTTTGTTTTTTAACAGTTTTGGGAATGGAAACTGAATTTCCTTTTGGTTCTCCCCGAAAACAACGTTCATTTTTTGAACCCGTTTTGCAAGAATTCAAAAAAAAAATTAGAAAATGGAAAACCAAGTCTTTTATAGTTTTAAGAATTTTAAAAGAAAGAACAAAAATTTTCCGAAAAGTGGCAAAAGAAACAAACAAATGGGTCATCAAAAGCATTCGATTTCTAAAAGGAAGAATAAAAAAACTTTCAAAAAGAAAGCCAATTCAATTAGTTATATTGGGAGAAACGAGAGAAATAGAGGATTTGGGTGAAATTAAAAAAGATTCGATAACAATAATCGGGAATCATACGATTAACGAATTGTCTATTCAAATTCGATCTATGCATTGGACAAATTTCTCACTAACAGAAAAACAAATGAAAGATCTAAGTAATAGAACAAACATAATCAGAAACCAAATAGAAAAAATTACAAAAGAGAAGAAAAAAGAATTGCTAACTCAAGAAATAAATATTAGTTCTACCAAAATAAGTTATCGTGCTAAAATATTAGAATCATCAAAAAAGATTTGGCAGATATTAAAAAGAAGAAATACTCGATTAATCCGTAAATCATATTTTTTTATAAAATTTTTGATTGAAAGGGTATACATAAACTTTTTTTTATCTATACTTAATATTCCAAGAATGAATGCAAAAATTTTTTTTGAATCAACAAAAAAAATTCAAATTCAAAATGTCCACAATAATGAAGCAAATCAGGAAAAAATTAATAAACCAACTAAAAATACAATTCACTTTCTTTCGACTCTAAAAAAATCACTTTATAAGACTAGTAATAATAATAAGAATTCAAAGATTTTTTGGGATTTATCTTCTTTCTCACAATCACAAGCATATGTATTTTACAAATTATCACAAACCCAAGTTATTAACTTTTCTAATTTAAGATCTGTCCTTCAATATCACGGAACATCTCTTTTTCTTAAGAATGAACTAAAAGATTGTTTTGAAAAAAAAGGAATATTTCAGTACGAATTAAGACATAAACCTTTTTGGAAGTTTGGAATGAATGAATGGAAAACCTGGTTAAGTAGTCATTATCAATACGATTTACCTAGGATTAGATGGACTAAATTAGTACCACAAAAATGGCGAAATCGAGCGAATCAAGACTGTATGACTCAAAATAAAGATTTAAACAAAAAAGATTCATATGAAAAAAACGGATTAACTCATTACCAAAAAGAAAAACAAAATCTTTTTGAAGCGGACCCATTACAGAATCAAAAATCCAATTTTCAAAAATACTATAGATATGATCTTTTATCATATAAATCTATTAATTATGACGATAAGAAAGACTCGTCTATTGATAGATCACTAGTCCAAGAAAGTTTTTATAATTACAACATAGGGAAAGGAAAATTTTTTGGTATGCTGGGAAGTATCCCTATCAATAATTATCTAGGGGAAGACGATATTATGGATATAGATAAAATTTCGAATAGAAAATATTTTGATTGGAGAATTCTCTATTTTTGTCTTAGAAATAAGATCGATATTCAATCCTGGGTTGATATGGATACTGGTACCAACAGTAATCAAAATACTAAGATTGGGGCGGATAATTATCAAATAATTGATGAAATTACTAAGAAAGGTCTTTTTTATTTTACAATTCATCAAAATGAAGAAATTAACCCATCCAATCAAAAAGAGTTCGTTTTTGATTGGATGGGAATGAATAACAAAATACTAAATAGTCTTATATCAAATTGGGAGCTTTGGTTCTTCCCAGAATTTGTGCTACTTTTTAATGCATATAAAACGAAACCTTGGATCATACCAATCAAATTACTTCTTTCCGATTTTAATGGAAATGCAAATGGTAATAAAAAGAGAACTATAAAGAAAAAGGAATATCTTTTTATATCATCGAATAAAAAAAAATATCTTGAATTAGACAATGGAAGTCAAGAAGAAAAAAAAACCACAAGCCAAGGAAATCCGAGATCAGATGCACAAAACCAAGTAAGTCTTGGATCAGTTCTCTCAAAGCAAGAAAAAGATGTTGAAGAAAAGTATGCGGGATCTGACATGAAAAAACGTAGAAAGAAAAAGCAATACAAGAGCAATATAGAAGCAGAGCTTGATTTCTTACTAAAAAAAGATTTTCATTTTCAGTTGAGATGGGATAATTCTTTAAATGAAAAGGTAATGAATAATATCAAAATCGGTTGTCTCCTGCTACGACTGATAAATCCAAGAGAAATTGCTATATCCTATATTCAAAGGGAAGAAATGCGTCTGGATATTTTGATGACTGAGAAGGATTTCGCTCTTGCCGAATTGATGAAAAGGGGAATAGTTATTATCGAACCCGCTCGTCTGTCTGTAAAAAATGCTGGACAATTTTTTATATATCAAACCATAGGTATTTCATTGGTTCATAAGAATAAGCGCCAATTAAAATTTAATAAAAGATACCGAGAAAAAGGCTATGCTGATAAGAAATCTTTTGATGAATGGATTCCAAGCCATCAACTAAGGACTGGAACTAAAGACAAAAAGCATTATGATTTGCTTGTTCCTGAAAAGATTTTATTCCCTAAACGTCGTAGAGAATTGAGAACTCTAATTTGTTTCAATTCGAAGAATAGAAATGGTATGCGTAGTTACGTTTGGGATAAAAGAAAAGATCTTGCTCGAGAAAAAAAGAAATTCATTAACGTAAAGTTCTTTCTTTGGTCCAATTATCGATTAGAAGATTTAGTTTGTATGAATCGCTATTGGTTTAATACCAATAATGGTAGTCGTTTCAGTATGGTAAGGATACATATGTACCCACGATTGAAAATTCGTTAATACTATGTTTTTCTTATCTATGCTTATGGTGTGTGGGATATATGAAAACCCAGATATTCACACATACCTTATCTTCGATTCCATTCTGATATATGATACCCATTTAATGATATCCATATCAATTAGATCTATAAATGAATCAACAGAATCGTTTTTTTTAGGTATCAACTTTTCTCTTTTCCACAAATATAAGACACTTTTGGATCCCTAATCAAATTGCAAATTGAATTCATTTTTGGTTGATTTTAGAGAAAGTTGATAACGAACGTAAGATTGTTGTGTATATCAAATTAAAATGACTAACATTATTATTATTGATCAGTAAAATTCATATAAAAAAAAGGAGGGAGGAGATTTTGTTTTATGGTAAAAAATTCATTCATCTCAATTATTTTTCAAGAAAAAAGAGAAGAAAACTGCGGGTCTGTTGAATTTCAAGTAGTCAGGTTCACCAATAAGATACGAAGACTTACTTCACATTTGGAATTGCACAGAAAAGACTATTTATCTCAGAGAGGTCTACGGAAAATTCTGGAAAAACGCCAACGGTTGCTATCGTATTTGTCAAAGAAAAATAGAGTACGTTATAAAGAATTAATTATTCAGTTGAATATTCGGGAGTCAAAAAATCGTTAATTTGAAATCCAATTTTGAAATATTTGATTTATTAGATTTTGAATATTGATGAACTTCTTTTTGTTTTCAACAATTCATGCTAAGAATGAATCGAGGAAAAACCTATGAATATACTAGCTACTGGGAAAGACCTTATGGTAGTCAATATGGGCCCTCACCACCCATCAATGCATGGTGTTCTTCGTCTCATCGTTACTTTAGATGGTGAAGATGTTATTGACTGTGAACCAATATTGGGTTATTTACACAGAGGGATGGAAAAAATTGCGGAAAATCGAACAACTATACAATATCTGCCTTATGTAACACGTTGGGATTATTTAGCTACTATGTTCACAGAAGCAATAACTGTAAATGGACCAGAACTGTTGGGAAATATTCAAGTACCTAAAAGGGCCAGCTATATCAGAGTAATTATGTTGGAGTTGAGTCGTATAGCTTCTCATCTGTTATGGCTTGGCCCTTTTATGGCAGATATTGGTGTACAGACTCCTTTCTTCTATATTTTCAGAGAAAGAGAATTAGTATATGATCTATTCGAAGCTGCCACCGGTATGAGAATGATGCATAATTATTTGCGTATCGGAGGAATAGCAGCTGATTTACCTCACGGCTGGATAGATAAATGTTTGGATTTCTGTGATTATTTTTTAACAGGGGTTGTTGAATATGAAAAACTTATTACGCGAAACCCTATTTTTTTAGAACGCGTTGAAGGAGTAGGCATTATTGGTGGAGAAGAAGCAATAAATTGGGGTTTGTCAGGACCAATGCTACGAGCGTCTGGACTCGAATGGGATCTTCGTAAAGTCGATCATTATGAGTGTTATGACGAATTTGATTGGGAGGTACAGTGGCAAAAAGAAGGAGATTCATTAGCCCGTTATTTAATCCGAATGGGTGAAATGACGGAATCCATAAAAATTATTCAGCAAGCTTTGGAAGGAATTCCGGGGGGGCCTTATGAGAATTTAGAAATCCGATGCTTTGATAGAGAAAACAACCCAGAATGGACTGATTTTGAAGATCGATTCATTAGTAAAAAACCCTCTCCTACTTTTGAATTGCCGAAACAAGAACTTTATGTGAGAGTCGAAGCCCCAAAAGGAGAATTGGGAATTTTTCTGATAGGAGATCAAAGCGGTTTTCCTTGGAGATGGAAAATTCGCCCACCTGGTTTTATCAATTTGCAAATTCTTCCGCAGTTAGTTAAAAGAATGAAATTGGCTGATATTATGACGATACTAGGTAGTATAGATATCATTATGGGAGAAGTTGATCGTTGAAATGCTAATTGCTACAACAGAAGTACAAGATATCAATTCTTTTTCCAGATTGGAATCCTTAAAAGAGGTCTATGGGATCATATGGATGCTTGTTCCTATTTTCACGCCTGTATTGGGAATCACAATAGGTGTACTCGTAATTGTGTGGTTAGAAAGAGAAGTATCTGCAGGAATCCAACAACGTATTGGGCCTGAATACGCTAGCCCATTGGGAATTCTTCAAGCTTTAGCCGATGGGACAAAACTACTTTTGAAAGAGAATCTTCTTCCATCTAGAGGAAATACTCGGTTATTCAGTATTGGACCATCTCTAGCAGTCATATCAATTCTACTAAGTTATTCAGTAATTCCTTTTAGTTATCGCCTTGTTTTAGCTGATTTCAATATCGGTATTTTTTTATGGATTGCCATTTCAAGTATTGCTCCTATTGGACTTCTTATGTCAGGATATGGATCAAATAATAAATATTCCTTTTTAGGTGGTCTGCGAGCTGCTGCTCAATCGATTAGTTATGAAATACCATTAACTTTATGTGTTTTATCAATATCTCTACGTGCGATTCGTTAAAACAGAAACTCTTCTTTTCCCTATGCTTTTCCTTCGACAAAAAAAAGAAATTTAATAGATATCTTCATCTTTTTATTCATTTATTTCTTCTTTAGGTTAATAAAATTAATTAGGTAGTTATATATGAGTGAAAGAAAACAACTTCGAAATTCGCAGTAAAAGTGGGTTGAGTCTCATTTCCTGTGTACAAGAGTTAAGGTTAAGTCGAAGTAAACAAACATGGAAGAAGCCCTTTACCCCAAGATTGGTTGATTGGTCATCCTGGCTTGAAGCGGACTCAAAGGATCAACCCTATGGAGTTTTCACTATCGTTTGTATGTATTACAATACAGATATTACAAAAGGGGGATTAAAAAAAAGATGGGTGAGTAGGAAGGAACACCAAAAAACACACAAAGGATTAGTAATGGAAATTATGTAAATTATCTAAAAGGATACTTCTGCATATCATAAAAAGAATACTAATTGGGGCTTTAAATTGGTAGAAATGATCAGGCAGTACTCCCCACAATTCCGATCCAGAGTATGCTCCTATCCACTGATTAAAGAAATGACTATCGGGAACGAAATAATACTTTACCCTTTTTTAAGCGCCCCCTTTCCTTTTCTCAGAATGAAGAAGAGGAACAAAAAAAAATAGAAAAAATACAATTCCAATATAAACAAAAAAGATCTTTTTATTCTTTCTTTCATATATTCATAGAAATAAAATTCCTGTCCTGATTCATGAACTAATGGAATGCTTAATTCTTTTTCGTAATTGAAAATAAAATGATGGGTTGAAATATCTATTGATATTTATACAAGGAGTATTTTATTCAAGGAGTGATTAAGTTATTACTCAAGATAGAAAAATTGAAATTCGTAAAGGATGAGATCAATTCAGAAATATTCTTTATTTTTTATTTATTTTTAGAGTTTATAGCAGATAGAATTCCATTGGTATAATATAATTGGGGACCTTCCAATAGATTTTGACTCTATCCGATAACCATATCAAGATAACTAATACTGGCTCAGTCCTTACATTTATTTGTGGCCCTGAGGAGCCGTATGAGGTGAAAATCTCATGTACGGTTTTGTAATAGCGATGGGAACAGGAATGTTATCACCGACTATGATTATCTAACAGTTCAAGTACAATTGATATAGTTGGCGCGCAGTCAAAATATGGTTGGTTGGGGTGGAATTTGTGGCGTCAACCCATAGGGTTTATGGTTTTTCTAATTTCTTCTCTAGCGGAATGCGAGAGGTTGCCTTTTGATTTACCAGAAGCCGAAGAAGAATTAGTAGCAGGTTATCAAACCGAATATTCAGGGATCCGTTTTGGTTTATTTTACGTTGTTTCTTATCTAAATCTATTAGTTTCCTCTTTATTTGTAACAGTTCTTTACTTGGGTGGTTGGAATCTTTCCATTCCGTACATATTTGTTCCGGAGCTATTTGAAATAAATAAAGCGGATGGAATTTTTGGAACGACAATTGGTATCTTTATTACATTAGCTAAAACTTATTTGTTCTTGTTCATTCCTATCACAACAAGATGGACTTTACCTAGATTAAGAATGGACCAACTCTTAAATCTTGGCTGGAAATTTCTTTTACCTATTTCTCTCGGTAATCTATTATTAACAACTTCTTCCCAACTCCTTTCACTGTAAAGAAGAAAGGAATACTATATTTTCGACTTGTCTCAAACAAGAGAAAGAAAGAAAATCAAATTATTCATAACTATTCACGATATGTTCCCTATGGTAACTGGGTTCATCAATTATGGTCAACAAACAGTACGGGCTGCAAGGTACATTGGTCAAAGTTTCCTAATTACCTTATCCCAAGCAAATCGTTTACCTGTAACTATTCAATATCCTTATGAAAAATTAATCACATCGGAGCGTTTCCGCGGTCGAATCCATTTTGAATTTGATAAATGTATTGCTTGTGAAGTATGTGTTCGTGTATGTCCTATAGATCTGCCAGTTGTTGATTGGAAATGGGAAACAGATATTCGAAAGAAACGATTGTTTAATTACAGTATTGATTTTGGAATTTGTATTTTTTGTGGTAATTGCGTTGAGTATTGTCCAACAAATTGTTTATCAATGACTGAAGAATATGAACTCGCTACGTACGACCGTCACGAATTGAATTATAATCAAATTGCTTTAGGCCGTTTACCAATATCAATAATTGACGATTTTACAATTCGAACAATTGGGAATTCGTCTCAAAGAAAAAAGGAGTAAACCTCTTGATTAAAGAGTAATTGCAAAGTACTAAGGTTTCTTTTTGTTAGAAGGGGATAAGGTCTTTCTCTTTGCTTGGTCAATAATTACAAATCCTAACTATTGATTGGGTTCTGAGAAGTATGACTTAATTTGTATTGAAAGTCTATTAAGATAATATCTCCATTTCAAACAGCCGTTTAGAATACAGAAAAGAGCGAAATTGACCCAATAACTAGACCCCCGTTAACTCACACTTATTAGATTATAATTTAATTCAATTGGGAATGTCTCAGAAAAAAATTTTTCCTGGTCGGTTCTCAATAAGGTCATGAAAAACATTTCGATTTATTTATCTCTTATTTTAATATAATGGATTTGCCTGGACCACTACATGATTTTCTTTTAGTTTTTCTGGGATCGGGTCTTATAGTAGGAGGTCTGGGAGTAGTATTACTTACCAACCCAATTTATTCTGCCTTTTCATTGGGATTGGTTCTTGTTTGTATATCCTTATTCTATATTCTATCAAATTCCCATTTTGTAGCTGCTGCACAACTTCTTATTTACGTGGGGGCTGTAAATGTTTTAATCATATTTGCTGTAATGTTCATGAATGGTTCAGACTATTCTAAAGATTTTCATTTTCATCTTTGGACTATTGGGGATGGGGTTACTTCCCTAGTTTGTACAAGTATTTTTTTTTCACTAATCACTACTATTCTAGATACGTCGTGGTATGGGATTATTTGGACTACCCGATCCAACCAGATTATAGAGGAAGATTTGATAAGTAATAGTCAACAAATTGGTATTCATTTATCAACGGACTTTTTTCTTCCATTTGAACTGATTTCGATAATTCTTTTAGTTGCTTTGATAGGTGCAATTGCCGTGGCTCGTCAGTAAAAAATCTTTATAACTAGGAACAGAAATCCAAATTCAACCTTTTTCTGTGTTATCACATCCATTTCTCTGAAATTCGATTTGAATACTGTTCGGTTCATGTATAAAATCGAAATTTTTTTAGTCGCCCTATTCGATCTATTACCAATATCTTGTTTTGTTCCGTACTTGTTATATTCTAAGCAATCGAATCACTTGAATTATTGTTCATATTGAAATGAATCGGAATTGGTACGGAGTTGGTCAATGATACTCGAGCATGTACTTGTTTTGAGTGCCTATTTATTTTCTATCGGTATCTATGGATTGATCACGAGCCGGAATATGGTGCGGGCTCTGATGTGTCTTGAACTTATACTAAATGCGGTTAATATAAATTTCGTAACATTTTCTTATTTTTTTGATAGTCGTCAATTAAAAGGAGATATTTTCTCAATTTTTGTTATAGCTATTGCAGCCGCTGAAGCAGCTATTGGATCAGCTATTGTTTCGTCAATTTATCGTAACAGAAAATCGACTCGTATCAATCAATCGACTTTGTTGAATAAGTAGTATTTAGAAATCATAATATTCATCAATTCGAACTAGTCTATATAATTAGAATACGTCGTAACCTCAATCATGTTTGCAAAAACATAAGAAATCAAAGTATCTTTATTCCCTATTAGTATTATGAGTTGATCCAGAAGTGGATTGATTAGAAAAATTCTGGTAAATCATGGATTCATCTGGTGTTTAAATATATGGGCTATTTCCAACTTTACTAGATCGAAACTTTTTAGGAGTTCAAAAATTTATAAGATCCAATGTCACATTCAGTAAAGATTTATGATACATGTATAGGGTGTACTCAATGTGTCCGCGCCTGCCCCACAGATGTATTAGAAATGATACCTTGGGACGGATGTAAAGCTAAGCAAATTGCTTCTGCTCCAAGAACAGAGGACTGCGTTGGTTGTAAGAGATGTGAATCCGCCTGTCCAACGGATTTCTTGAGTGTTCGAGTTTATTTATGGCATGAAACAACTCGAAGCATGGGTCTAGCTTATTGATATTGAGACGTTTCAGAAAACCCCACTTAAAGCCATTCCGAATCCATTTTCTTTTTTTTTTTTACCGATTACCGACAAAAACCCGTACTCTAAAATGGAATTTATTCTTATTGGGTTTTTCTTGTAGAGTACGGGTTTTTCTGGTCCAAGTGTATCTTGTCTTTACCACGAATTTTTTTCATTTTTTTCCTTGGTTAACAATAATTGTAGTTTTTCCGATAGCCGCGGGTTCTTTAATTTTCTTCCTCCCCCATAGAGGAAATCAGGTGACTTTAGAGTATACTATATTTATATGTGCCTTAGAACTCCTTATAACCACCTATGCGTTCTGTTATCATTTCCAGTTCGACGATCCATTAATCCAGCTAGCAGAGGATTATAAATGGATCAATTTTTTTGATTTTTACTGGAGATTGGGAATAGATGGACTTTCCTTAGGACCTATTTTACTGACAGGATTTATCACCACTTTAGCTACTTTAGCGGCTCGGCCAGTTACTCGGAATTCCCGATTATTCCATTTCCTGATGTTAGCAATGTACAGCGGTCAAATAGGATCATTTTCTTCTCGAGACCTTTTACTTTTTTTCATCATGTGGGAGTTAGAATTAATTCCCGTTTATCTACTTCTATCCATGTGGGGGGGGAAAAAACGTCTTTATTCAGCTACAAAGTTTATTTTGTACACTGCGGGAGGATCCATTTTTATATTAATAGGAGTTTTGGGTATCGGTTTATATGGTTCCAATGAGCCAATATTCAATTTGGAAACATTAGCTAATCAATCGTATCCCGCGGAACTGGAAATAATATTTTATATTGGGTTTCTTATTGCTTTTGCTGTCAAATCACCGATTATACCCTTCCATACGTGGTTATCAGACACCCACGGAGAGGCGCATTACAGTACTTGTATGCTTCTAGCCGGAATCTTATTAAAAATGGGAGCATATGGGTTGATTCGGATCAATATGGAACTATTACCGCACGCTCATTCTATATTTTCTCCCTGGTTGATGATAGTAGGTACAATGCAAATAATTTATGCAGCTTCAACATCTCCTAGCCAACGGAATTTAAAAAAACGAATAGCTTATTCCTCCGTATCTCATATGGGTTTTATAATTATAGGAATTGGGTCGATAACCGATACTGGACTCAACGGAGCCGTTTTACAAATAATTTCTCATGGGTTTATTAGTGCTGCACTTTTTTTCTTGGCAGGAACGAGTTATGATAGAATACGTCTTGGTTATCTTGACGAAATGGGCGGATTGGCTATCCCAATCCCAAAGATATTCACCATATTCAGTATCTTATCGATGGCTTCCCTTGCATTACCGGGCATGAGTGGTTTTGTGGCGGAATTGATAGTATTTTTTGGAATAATTACCAGCCAAAAATACTTGTTAATGCAAAAAATACTAATTACTTTTGGAATGGCAATTGGAATGATATTAACTCCTATTTATTCATTATCTATGTCACGGCAAATGTTCTATGGGTACAAGCTATTTAATGCTCAAAACTCTTATTTTTTTGATTCTGGACCCCGGGAGTTATTTGTTTTGATGTCTATTCTTCTACCCGTAATAGGTATTGGTATTTATCCGGATTTCGTTCTCTCCCTATCAGTGGACAAGGTCGAAGCTATTCTATCTAATTTTTTTTATAGATAGTTTTCATGAATAAAAAAAATCAAAAACCAATCCTATGTCCTCTGCTTTTTAAAATAGGTCGTTGTCCAATGAAAAAAAAAGAAGTCTTTTTTCGTGTCTTAAGCTTAAAGTGAAAATTAACTAAAAAAGAATAAGAATAAATAAGTCAACAATAAATAACTAAATTTGAATTGTAACCAGGCACACCTTATGGCCTTTGTGAGAACCTTTTGAATCAAGTACTGTAGTGATTCAAAAGGTTCTCGGCAGCTTCCACTAAGTTTCGTTTCTATATTTGCGCTGTCCTATGTTTGTATTCATTAGTCCCTTTCCTTTCTTCAATTCACTTAGATGTTAATTAAATGAACCATAACTATGTAACCCGATTCCTAATAGATTGACCCCGAAGTAGCATATCCAAATTATAAGAAAGCCCATAGAAGCCACAATTGCAGAATTTACACCTTCCCAATTTTTATTTGTTCGCGTATGGAAATAAATCCCAAATAGAGTCCAAGTAATAAATGCCCAAGTTTCCTTTGGATCCCAACTCCAATATGATCCCCATGCCTCATTAGCCCATACTGCTCCGGAAAGAATACCTATGGTTAAAAAGATAAATCCTAGACTAATAATATGATAACTCCACTGATCCAATTGTTGAATCAATTGATATCCATAATAATTTCTAGCAGAAAGAAAATAAGGAAAATGAGTGTTTAGTAAACCATTGTTTTTTTCATTCAGGTATTGTATTTCACCAAAGGAAAATGATTCATTTCCATTTAATAAATTATTTCTTTTATCAAAAATCCTTATAATTTTTCGAAATGTAATGACTAGACGAGCTGTGGATAATAATGATCCACATAAAAGAGCTGCATAACCTAATACCATCATACTTACGTGCATCATTAACCACTGGGCTTGTAGAGCAGGTACTAATATTCCGGATTGATGCATTTTGGTTAAAAACCCCGAAATAGCAAAACTCTGGGTAAAAATAGCGCTTGGCGCGGTTATTGCGCTTAAATAATTTTTATGTTTTTTAAAATAGAAAATCCTATGAATAATAGAGAAACTCCATGAAAGAAAGATTAATGATTCATATAAATCACTTAATGGGAAATGCCCCGAATAAATCCAACGAGTGACTAATAATCCTGTTAGACAGACAAAGGTAGCAATCGTCCCTTTTTCTAATGAATCATATAATCCTATGATTTCATCGACTAATAAGGTTATCAACTGGATTGGAATTCCAATCGAAACTACCGAAAAGGATATATGAGTTAATATATGCTCTAATGTTGAAAATATCATAAATCAAAATAAAAAATGAAAAGGGAGAGTCTTTCAAGTATACGGAATGGAAATCAGAAGTTAAATTCATTATCATTATAGGACTTTTTGCATATCTTTTTATCTTTTTATAAAAGATAAAAAGATATGCCGCCACTCGGACTCGAACCGAGATGCTCTAGCACTGCTTCCTAAGAGCAGCGTGTCTACCGATTTCACCATAGCGGCTTGCTCGAAATCATAATAACCTATTTTTACTCAATCGTCGAGATTTAAAGAGTCAATTTCAATGAAATCCTTTTTAGGAAGCATTCCAATTGATGAATAAAAACTTGTTGAAATAGAGATGGAAAGAGCCCCCCCCCCTTTGCCGTCTTATTTAATTATTTAAGGTTTCAGCTTTATTTAACTTAAAAACAGAAGTTTTCATAAAATCGACTTGTTATAACTAAAGAGGTCTTACTTCAATCGAGGAAAAAATAAAATAGGATGTTTCTTTTTTATTTTTATGTTTTTATGAATCACAATTTCAGCGCAAGATCCACCAATTCAAAAAAGATTTATTTAATTTGGATAACTTTTGTGTTGTCTTATTTAGTTATTTATAAGGGGGTGGGGTGATGGGGAAAATAAGAATCCCCATCTTGCGAATGAAAACATATTTCAATAACTCAATAAAAAAGAAAAAAGGGTTGAAACTTTTGATTTGGTTTTTATTCTTTTTTTTTTTCAAATTCCAAAAGAAGGACCAAACTCTTTTTTTAGAATTCAGTAGACAAATTCATCGGTTCAAAACATTAATGAATGGAAATCTTTACTTACTTTTTTTTTTATTTCGATTTTTCTATTCTAGAATATATATTCAAAAGTAGAGTCTAAATTAGAAACGAAATTAACTCATTTTTTGAATTAGGCTGATTCAGATTATTCCGACGTTTTATTAGTTATTTGTCGTAGAAAAAAACTTTTTGAATTCCCCGTGGAAAGGGATTTCGCTAACGAAAAAGTTTTGAACGCTGCCCAATATCCCCCCGTTTTCCACCTATTTTTACGAATACGCTTTTTTAATAGAGAAGTACGCTTTTTTTGAACTGCCATTCGCAAACTAAAGGATTATTCATTGATAAAATTGGATGTGAAAGACATCTATTCTTTGAAACAAATTCTTTTTGATTTTTTTATTTTGACTATTCATTTAATTATTTGTCTATTTATTCTCTAAATTATACTACCTTTATAACAAAAAATAAATAGAAATATGTGAAAATAGAATAAAAGAGTACTAGAACAAAACAGAAAAACAATATGATATATAATTTTTTCAATTTCTATTACATACAATATCCGCGACAGAACAATTCTTATTTCGAAGTGATTGGTGGTGTCTTTCTTTATATCCCGATATCCCGACCCGTATTCAATTCGATTTATATTATATGGCATAATACATTTAGAGATGAAAAATATATCACCCAAGTTTAAGAAACCGTACCGAATAAAAAAAAATGGAATCTTTTTTTCCCTTTTTTCTAGTAATAGGTTCTTAAATGGCATTTATTGGAATGGAAGACAAGCAATTAGTTCCGAAATGAACTAGTTAATGGTTCTGACTAAACAAATTCAAATTCAAATACCTAGTTCTTTTTTTTATTGGGGAAAGCTCTGGGACATCCTATGATTTATATCAAAATCAATACTTTTTTTGGTGTTCTTGATTGATGTACATAAAT